AAAGACTGGTGAAAAGATATAGTGTCCCGGGTGCCAAAGCTCGTGTGGGATCGATCGGAAGAAGGCTGACTTCGCGCGCGACTGCTTGGAGTGCTGCACGGGAGGAAAAAGAAGAGGAGGAGGAGATCAAACTAAGGTCGAAGAAATCAAACAACAACGGATCCAAGAAAGATCCAAGACTTCGAGGAAGACGAATCCGGGTGGTAGCGCAAGGCATTTAATACGTTTTTGAATTCCTAGTCGAAGAGTTTACGATCTCACAACCGGCTCAGCAACAGTCGGACAAGTGGGGGAATGTTGGGGCTCGCATACATGTTATCTAAGCGCGAGCGAGCCTTCGTATCCTTCTTATCTATTTATTCTATGTTCTCTGTGAGTAGCAGGCGGTTCGGTTTTTGCTGTCAGCAAGTTAACAAACAAGGTAAAGCTTTCCGATTGAAGAGACGGGATCGGGTTCCTTTCCTTGGTCTGATAGTTTTGTTAACGGTTTCGAATATACTTTCTCTCCAATACTGATCGTCTTCTATAGTCAGCAAGATAGGGGACTACTAGACTATAGTCAGCTATCGTACTTACTAGTGAAAGCCTGACGTAGATGGATAGCCGTAGTTCTCATCCTTTTGCCAATAGATTAGTAAAAGAAAAGATAAGAGAAAAAGGTAAGGAACGTAGGAAAAGTCAGAAGTATTCATTTCCTCTATCTCTTCACTCTATTCCTTCTTACTAAAGTCAAAGTCAATCCAATCAGCTTCGAAAGCTGACTTACATCAGGAAATCTCTATATCTGACATTCAGATAGAATATTACACCTGATCACCATCCCACCTCTACATTCATAGCTTGAACCCTCGGGTCGGGTCCCTCCATTCTGTCCCCTTACCCACGAGGAACAAAGAACGACAGTAGGGGAGTCAGTCGGTGAGTCGATTGACAGAACTATCAGACGAGTAGGGAAGAGTCATTCGATTGCCATCAAGATCAGAAAATCCTTTCTCCAATCATCCTTCCCCGAAATTAGAGATGTCCCGCCGGGGAAACGCCTTCAAGTAGAACCATACAGATAGCTATCGATGCTATCATCTATGGCTCGAAGTGAATGAGGAATTTATGCTATCTGGCTATCGAGACTCGCCCGAATCCATCGCTACTGCTGGTTGCTACTCAAGTCCTGGGTAGGGTTGCTACTCCCGAAGTGAGTTCTCGCTACCCGGCATTCAATCCCAACTAATGTCTCGCATTCCCTCATCAGGTTCATACTTAGGGGGAGGGACAACCACTCGCCCTAAATGAATAAGGTTGGAGAGGGCTTTAGCTCTCGACCGACCCCTGGAATTCGTTGGTTTGTTCGCCCGGGCGGTGAACCGCGGATTCATCTAAGGCAAAACAAGGCGTTCATGATTAGGATTACCCGACCGGACACGGATTGGAGTCATAACGACGAAACGGAGGCGAAACAAGATCATGAAGATTGAAGCATATGAATATAATCGCACTTGGGAAAGGGAAGTGAATCGCTTGAAGTTCATCCATCCGGCATTGGATGCGTCCGTACCGAAGGGGGGACAGATATCATCGACGGACTAAAAAACACGTTTTCCTTTACCTTTTTCATAGAACCCGTTTTTGAATTGATTGATGTCAGATCTCTGTCACAAGCGACTGTGGAGTCCGGTTAATGTCAGTTCTTTCAGTCCTTTTCGAGCTAGCATAGCAGCTGATATGGCTCTACTCTTCAAAGCAAAGTCCGATCTACGATACCCCGTCCCGAGCCTTCCATTGGGATTCGTGCAAGCCTCGATAGGACGTTTATTAACGAATTGGGGCAACTAATTCACTAATGGCAGGCTTGTTCGGTTTTCACTTAACTGCGGGCCAAAACTTAAGAAGTAGTTCACTCAGTCACCGGATAGAGTTGGATAGCAAGAAGTAGTGAACTCAGCGGATAGCAAGCCTTCTCTAATAGCTATAGATGAAAGGAAGGATAGCTTAGAGAACTGAAAGAGAAAGCTTAGGCCTGACGAATGTAGCTTAGATAGCAGAGTTAGAGAGAGGGGGTCCCTTAGCGTCCTAGATCGGATGCCCCAGATTCTTATTATGGGGGAGAGTTCATCCGGACTGACTAAGCAAGTCAACTCATTCCTAGATGTGAAATGAACTTGCATCCTCACACGGGATACCAGACTCGCCCTATAAAGGAGACGCTCGCATAGTGAGTTGAGTGAGTAGGCTTGATTTAAAGGTTGTCTAACACGGATTTCGATATCGACTTTCATTCACTCCCCACTGGAAAGTCATTTTTAGGTAAAGCATCTCTAGCAGACGCAATCAGTGAATCTGATTAGTCGCTCGGAGAAAGGTAGCGAAGTACGAGTGCTCAATTCAGATTCGATATCTGGGCTTTCCCTTAATTATTAAAGTGGAGTGAATCCCGAATCCCTTGCTTGGTCTGTTGCGGCTCCTCTTCCAGTTCGAGTGGGAGGCGCGGAAGTTGCTTGGTCACAACATGTGGTTGTGGGAGTTGCCGGTGTTGGAACATAATGCTTGGCTGGCGAAGTCGTGGAATTCGGTAGGTACGTCGCTTTGGATAATTCCTTGAGAATGATAAATAGTGCTCATCCGTAGCTTGGTTCCTGACTTGAGGAGTGAAAGGCTGGCAGTAGTATACATACATAGGGCTTATCCCGGCAATCGTTTATGCCAATGTTTCCGAGGAATGCGAAGGGCTGTTCTTCACTGTAGCCGATCCCCCATAGCACTAAAAGCGAAGGGGAGCGGCGGCGAATAGTAATAGCTAGGCTTGTCCTGTAATAGAACGATGGCGCTTTCCACCTGAAAGTGCCGAGTGGAAGAGCAAAGTAAGGCTTAAGCAAGGCTTGCAAGTGAAACTTAAGTGAATGTTGCTATCGCTAGAGAGTCTTGACCAATTTGCGGGGAACAAAGGAAACGAAGAGTGAAACCGAAGGGCTGTTCTTGCTCTGCAGCTACAGGCGTAGGCAGTAAAAGAGCTGTTGTCAAGACTGAAAGAACTATCGCAGGGGAGGCGAAGACCGGATGTGCATTAACCGGCTTTCTTTGTATTTCGTATACCAACCTCCGGGGATTGATGGGTTTTGCAATAAGGCAGCCAGGTGCATAATTGGGCCCATTCGGCATGCGCTCTTAGAGAAAGAAGCCTCGGAAAAGATGTAGAAGGAGAACTTCTAATATCAGGTCCCGTGGAATGTGAAAAAAAGGCTAGCCATTTGAATTCTTCATTCTATAGTGTGGCCTGCCCTAGGAATTCGACAATGCACCGAAGGCGGCATTGAGATAGGAACTCTTGGCAGCAGAGGAGCAAAGGCGGGTGTTGAGGAGAGGAACGATGGATCCAACTACAAGAAAGACTCGGTGTTGACTCTGTGTATAAAAAAGGAAAGGGCGGCCGGCAAGCTGGGCCATTCCTCGTTCAATCAGTAAACTGGGTATTGAAAGAGGGGGAGCATCCCTTCTCGTCCGGAGATCCGAGGCCTCTGGAGAACCACGACCGGGACTGCCTCTGACTCCGACTCAATGGATTATGGGTCAACGGATGAAACCATTGCCTTTGACCCCGTGGTGGGTGATGCCCATGTAGTCCATGCCCCCGCTCCCTCCAATTATTAGCCGACTCGATCCATAACTTGCTGGCGGCTCTCCCTCCGACCATGGCACTGAATCTGCAGAAACTAAGCCAGAATTGGTTCTCCTTCTTATTCCCACCCAACCCGGGCCGGCCGCATCGGGATATGCAACTGCAGTAGCTGGAACAGGAAGGAATCCCTTAGAGGGGCGACTCACTCGTAATGGTCATGCCCTTACTTTCGATGGATCGGATCGATTGGTTCCACCCAGTCAACCGCCTTCTATTGCTGGTGCGTATGCAAACCACTGGATCAACGAACCGCGGAACCAAAGGCGAACCAGCTGGGCGAGCTCAGAAGCGGCTGGTATCTACTCAACAGCTTTCCCTGACCGCCCCTCGGCAGGAGTGCAAGTACCGGTATTCAACTGCCTCTTCTGCACCCTCTCCTGGCTCTCCACATGATTATGTTTCTCTGGCCACTGCTTCCCTTCTATTTATGCATCTAAATCCCGGCCAGCCACCTCTGCCTGATTGGAGTCGAGCGAATTCCTTATTTTGATTAGAATTTGGCATTGACTTTACGAGACGAGTTCTCGCTGTGAAGTCAAGTTCCGTAGACTGAATTTGACGGACACGTTCCGTAGTAGCTTGACTCTACGTGTCTGGCAAGCTCCGAAGGCTCCACTCGTTAGGGGGACTTGTAATAAACATAGGGGAAAAAAGGGGCTACTTCCTCAGGTGTAAACCATCCGGGAAGCTTGTGCATACTTTTGAGCTTTTAGACTGCCGTCTTTATGTTGATAGCTACAGGGTCTGTAGCCTTGTAACTTGCATTCTCTGCTTCAATATTGGTCTAAGCGCATTCTTTCAAAGGCTTGGTCTTCTTGTGTGTGCTTGTGCTTTGGCTTATCGTTGATGCACCTGTGTTGGTTTCGAGAGGCTAGCCAGGGCCACAGGTTGAAGCCATCCATCTAAGTGAGAGACTGACTCTGCTACAGCGGACCGTTAGCAGGGTGCCGCGGTTTGTGGGCTTGAAGGACTTAGCGCCGTGACAAGTGGTATCAGAGCCAAAGGTTAGGCCAAGCCATGGCTAGTGGGAAGAACCCGTAGGCTAGTGCCGTCGAAGACGCTCGACAGGAGCGGACTCGTGATCGTGTGGATCGCCTTGTTACACAACTGAAGGGACAGATTTCGAGCGAGCGGGTTGCTTCCCTGGAGAAAGATAGGCTGGTCAGGCGGACCATGATGGAAGGCCAAGGACAGGGGGTCGTGGAAGTGTTTCGAGCCAAAATGGGTGAAAATACACCTATAAAGCGGACGAGGTCACCATACTAAAGAAGGCCGTAAGCAGTGGCTCGACGGAGATGGTTCGAATCAAGCGAAACCAAAGGCACCTTAACTATACAAGGGCACCCGAGATGCTAAGGCGTTAGAGAACAACTTTTGGGATATGGAGCGGCTTGTCGGACGTAGTCCGAGGAGGCGTCGGTGAATACGGCTGCCATGTATCTTGATGGTTCAGCCAAGTTCTGGTGGCGGACCAAAAGACGTAAAGAACGCGGAGCGTGAAGTGCAATTAGATCCATTTTTGGGACGAGTTTCAGGCAGAATTTAGGGTTCCTGCCCGGTTGTGGTCCGCCGTGTTGATGAGCCTGAAGTAAACAGGCCCCATACGCGAGTATGTGAAGGCCATCTTTCGTAGTTATCCCTGGACATTGTGGATATGACGGAAGAGGACCGGCTCTTCGATTTCATGAAGGGGCTCCAACCCGCGCCAAAATGTCCAAGACTTAGGGGTGGCACAGGTAGCTAGCCTGCTAGATTGAAAGTACTTAGCCAGGGGAGTCGAGACCAGGCCAAGGGCAAGGGCCTAAAGTCTCGAAAAGGCAAGCACTCCAAACAAGCTAATTGAATAAAGTGCCCAAAAGCACTAGCTTCACTAAAAGAAAGCCTTATTTTTGGACTGTGAGGTGTATTTCGCAGTCCACTTTGATCTTTTTAATGAAAGTCTCTTCCGAGGAAAAGCACTTTCGCTCTGCTCTCTGGGCTTAAGGACAGGGACCGACTAAAAGAAAAGCTTGGATAAAGGCTTGTAGTTTGGGGCTGGGGAAAAGCCAAACAGAAAGAAAAGGTACGGAGGAACGAACAGAAGGCGCGTCTAGCCCTATCTTTTATCAGGTCGAGGAGAGTAGCCGTTCATTCCCACTCATGTCGTTGATACGTAAGTGAGATCTCGATAACCATCTATCCGCCCTTCCTTCCTGGAGAAAAGCCCATGAGGAAGCATCTGTCCAAATCACTTCTTTCGTTCCGAGGTTAGAGAACCATCCAAAGCAACTATCTCTCAACCGATACGATAGAGGGGAAAGGGAAGCGGGTACTCCTTCAGGCTTCTGGTCTAATCATCTCTCTTTCTCCAGACCCCTATGGAGCCTGGCAGAGGGGGCCGGCGAATGCAACACTAGTAAAGCAAGCAATCTGTAGCTACAGCAAGGGAGTTTGCTTGAAGAACTAAAGAGAGTATTGCATGCATAGGAGAGTATTGCGAAAGCGTAGGCAAAGAAGCAATGGGAGCAGCAATCGCACACTTCTAACTTCCCATACATCCATCTAAAAACCTTTCTCGGTGACAGATGTTATTGATCAAGCCATCCCTGGACAAGCACGCGTCCGTACGGTATAACAGGACCTTAGCTATCTAGTGAAATAAAGGGCATACTTTGCTTGTTTCGTGGTATGGACCCCTGAATGGGTAAGGCAAGCCAGTGAAGTCCTTATTACTGAGTCCAACCCTTCTACTAAGCTAAGCCAGTGATACCCTTTTCAACTTTGCCCATTTTGGTGCACGCACGAACGAATTCGTCAATCTGACATTATAGCTTTGCCTTTTTTAAAGATATGCGATATAAGCAGCTAGAAAGAAGAGAAGAGCTAGAAACAAGCTAGGGATGAGCGAACAAGCAACGGATGAGCGCGCTAGCGCTACCAGCCCCAGTTCGTGTTAATTGCGTTAGCCTTTACATATATAGGGCGTTTTCTTGCTTCACGCGCATACGTTTTCTTGCTTCACGCCCTTTACTAAATAATTGCGTTTTCTTGCTGCGTTGAACATACAGAATTTAGGCATTCCATACCCCAGCGGAAATGGTAGACTATCGATCCAAGCCGGATAGGGTTTACGAGACCGATAAGATAGACGAGACCAAGAAGAAGAAAAGAAAGCGCAACTATACTAGGCGATCAATTGTATATGAGACCCCACCGCATATCAAAATGTTCAAAGGTAGCTTCTTGCAACTGAGCAAGTCAGATGCCTATTCCTTTCTGGAGAGTTTGGCAGAGAGAACCCCAGCAATGGGACTTCTCTAGTTTCAGAGACAGACCTACTACTCAAAAGAAAGGAGGTTTGTATTCAGTCCGGGATGATGTCAAAGCTAGGATAGAAGCTCTCAACCGTAAGGTAGAGGATCTGGTCCTCAGTCAGAACCTGGAATCTGCAACTCAAGTGGTACAGACACCTGAGCAAGAGGTCTTTCTCCCCATGCATGCTTCCCAGATGAGCCCTTCCTTCCAAGGAAAGAGATAGATCAGATCTTGGCCTAATCCTCCTAGAAGTGAGTTTTCGAGAACGATCATTTTTTTAGTAAAAAGACAGTAAAACGAACCCACTACACACTCAGACGACTAGCGTGGTCCTTCCCCCATCGAAGAGCAAGGGTTGACCACATCATCACTCAGATTCTTATTTTTTTTTTGTTAAGTATGTCAAAGTACCGTAGAGATTGAGAGTACCTCGGAACGCAACTCCCTTATGAGGTGGAAGACAGACGTATTCCCACTTCATAGGTAGCGTGGCATTCTCGCAGGCAGGGCTCACTATACTACGAATATTGCGAAGGACCAACGACGATCTTGGAGGAGAAGGAGGAGGAGGAGGAGCTAATTCGGACTACATCGAAGCGAAGAATTTCTTAGTTCATGCCACGACGATCTATATGGAAGGGCAGTTTTTTTGATGCATTCCTGTTGAGAATGAAGAAGAAAAGAGATCTTCTTTTGAACAGGAAAATTTGGTCACGTAGATCTTCTATTTCGCCGGAATTCGTTGATTGCTCCGTACGAATTTACAATGGAAAAAGTCCTGTTCGTTGTAAGATCACTGAAGGAAAGGTTGGTCATAAATTTGGAGAGTTTGCTTCTACACGGAAACGAAGACCTTCGATAAAAAAGATTGGACCGGGCAAAAAAAAGGGGGGGAAAAAGTAAAGTCTAAGCGCATATGGCACGAAAAGGAAATCCTATTTCGGTAAGACTTGATCTGAATCGTAGTTCAGATCCAAGTCGGTTCAGTGAGGGCGACCGCGAAAGTCACCGAATGGGTCAGTCTTTTCCTTCAGTTTTTCCCATATTTATATAAAAAAAAGGCGTGGGAGGACGTTGCAGATGTCCGGGACGGACACGACTTCTTCTAACGCTAGAAGACCACAGGAAGACACCCGGGACCAGAGCATGTCGTGAAAGAAGCACACTGGGCGGGCGTGCTTCGACCGTGTCTCCGGGGCACAGTTGAATGTAGATATCATGAACGCGAGGTGCAGGATACCAGGCCGAGAAACCCGGGCAACCACTCCCCTATGTGCCGATCGCTAGCGCATCCAGGCCCCGGCGCCCGGCTCAGCTGGAGAGGCCTAGCCTGATCTGATAAGTGAAAATTCGGTTCGGATAGACTGAATTTCCAGAACGCCGCCGCCCCTGGAATCAATAAGAAAGAAAACACTTCAGATCAGTGAATAAACCGAAAACGAAGGAAGAGACCTTTCTCGCTCGGCGCCTAAAGCGCACTATGCTCCGCTTCAACAAATGAGAGTTTTCGGTGGAACCGGTGAACCACGCGAGCTGGTTAGATGCGTGGGACAGAGGGCTCGTAGTACCTGCTAGCGCAGCTTTGCAGTGGAAGGGAAGGAGCCTAAATCGACCCCCTTCTTTCTTTTTATTCAAAGACACAAAAGCAGTAAGAAAAGATTGGACTCTCGGATGAGACTAAGCAGCTACCGACCGTTCCGACGCGCCCCTGACCTATCTTGATTAAGACCGAAAACCCTATCTAAAGTGGAGCCTAGTTTAAGCTTTCATTAAAATCATAGAAAAACAAGAAAAACCACTTGTAGGGATATGGATGGACTCTCGCTCAGTAAAGAGAGTTGTAGATTCGTAGAACAGGAGAAGAGTACGCGCGCTAGCGCGCTACAACTAGCAGCCAGCTCCGAGATGAGAAGGCGGAACATTCCCCTTCCACCTTCGCCTTTGACTATATAAGGTCGGGAGAGGCTCCCGATTTCTGGTTTATAGGCGATCATATGCCGAAATCAAGTAGAACCTTAAGTCCAAGTCAAATAAATAGGGCGAATTGAATATGAATTTGAATTGAAATTCATTTGAATTGAATTTTAAAAATGAAAGCTGCTTGTTAGGTGTAGTGCTAACTTGAAGTATGCTTCTTCCCCTTTCAGTCTAATTCAGAACTTGACTAAGCCCCGCGAAGTAGTTTGCTGGCTAGCGCGCTAGCGCGCAACAACTAGCACTTTGAAACCGTTGCTTGCTGCATGGATTCTTTAGATCTAAAGAATCCATGTTTCCCCCGGAGCGAGACTCTATCCAGATCTAAAAATGGAAGAACGAGCTAGGCGGCCGGCGGGCAAAGAAAGGGGGCGGGCGGGGCCTTGGCGAGACGTTCTTCTTTCGAAGCGTTTTGCCAAAAGAGCGAGGGCGCCCTTCTGGGGTGGGAGCGTTTCCTTTCAAATGACAACTGCCTCTTCCTACTGCGGGGGCGTTGCACGAAACCAAACCGCCCCCCGCCCGATCAAGTACCAGTTGCTTCGCTGGTAGGCCCACTTAGGTTAGGAGGGCATTGTCCCTCAGTTCTTACCAACCTCCGGTGTGTAATCGACATGTTGCTAGCTTATTATCGGTCGAATAAGAATCATGGATTCCCTCTGCTGTCCATTTCTTATTCATTCAGGGCGCTCGGCCGGTGCTCCTTTCTCAAACCAGAACAACTCTGAACGTTAGGGAAGATAAGGGAAGACCACCTGAGCGAACCGACCGAGGGGACTTGACTTATCCGAACCGAACGTTAGCGGCAAGCCGCTAACGCCTATCATGAGCAGCGTCGCTGCTTGATCGGCGGGGAGGAGCATCTCAAAGTATGGGGCAAAGGATCAAGCGCTTTGACTTTGTCCCCCGGGATCCACCACAGGTTGGGTTTGAGAGCCGTGTGATGGGTGACTATCCAGCACGGTTCGGAGAGCACTTGTAGTCTGCGCTGGTGAATGGAAGCCCCCCTATCAAGCAAGAAAGAAGCGGCTCTTCCCACGGCGGAGTCACCATTGACTCTATTTATTATTATGGTAAATCAGTGTATCAAGATGTCAATCTGAGATCTTTTTTCGGTTCGATACGTCCACCTACGAGACTAACCTTTGGCTTTCGTCTCGGTAGGTGTATTATTATACATTTTCCCAAAAGAACATTCATTCATTTCTTTCTTCCCCGTCGACCACGACGACTGAAACGACGCTACAAATCCAGACCCGGAAAGAAGAAGGGCCGGTGGTGGGCATTTGGGAAAGTCGGGCCGATCGGGTGTCTTCATTCAGGCGACGGTACAGAAGAAGAACGAAACGAAGTGAGAGGCCGGAGGGCAGGGAAAAGAGTCGAGTCGATCAGGCTCGACGACCGGGAGAAGCAAAACGAAATCCGGATTTGGCCGAAAAAGAAGCAACGCTATGGATACCATGACCGACCACCATCGAGAAAGAAAAATCTTGCTAAATCACTTCAGGTCAGCGGGGCTTTCAAGCATCCGAAATACGCCGGGGTTGTAAATGACATAGCGTTCCTGATAGAAAATTACGACTCCTCCAGAAAAACAAAGTTATTCAAATTGTTTTTCCCAAGGAAGTCCCGCTCCGACGGCCCAACGAGTCATCTACTAAAAAGGACCCTCCCTGCAGTGCGTCCCTCCTTGAATTATTCGGTCATGCAATACTTATTGAATACAAAGAACAAAATGAATTTCGACCCCGTCGTAGTTCTCAATCATTTCGTGGGACCGGGCGTGGCTGAACCATCTACGATGGGGGGAGCGAATGAACGGGGAAGAAGCTTAGATAAGAGAATACGTTCTCGCATCGCTTTTTTTGTAGAAAGCTCGACCAGCGAGAAAAAGTGTTTGGCCGAAGCCAAAAAGAGGTTGACCCACTTCATTCGCCAAGCGAATGATCTTCGCTTCGCGGGAACAACAAAAACCACCATCTCGCTCTTTCCTTTCTTCGGTGCTACCTTTTTCTTTCCAAGGGAGGGGGTGTATAATAACCTTTTTTTTGAGGATGCCCGGGAACAACTCCTAGGTCAATTAAGGATCCAATGTTGGAACCTCATGGGTAAGGAGAAGGTAATGGAATTGAGAGATAAATTCATAGACCTAGGTGGGATAGGAGAATGGATAAAGGGAATAGAGATGATGATAGAGATCATACTGAGAAAGAGAAAAATTCCGTACGGGTACAACTCTTATTTGAACGAAGTGAAAAAAATGCGATCTTTGTTGTCTAATAGAACAAACACTAATACCTTAATTGAGTCGGTCAAGATAAAATCTGTTTATCAAAGTGCTTCTCCGATTGCTCAAGACATCTCTTTTCAACCGAGGAACAAAAAAAGATCATTTCGTTCCATTTTTAGTAAAATAGTTCAGAATATCAAATTCGTAATTAAAAAAGGGGTGGAGGGGATCCGTATTTGTTGTTCAGGTCGATCATCAGGTGCAGAAATAGCTAGAACTGAATGCGGAAAGTATGGAAAAACATCTCGTAATGTATTTCACCAGAAAATGGATTATGCTCCTGCGGAAGTTTCTACTCGTTACGGAATCTCAGGTGTCAAAGTGCGGATCTCATATAGTCAAAAAAATAAGGGACGTGCTATATCCGAAACGTACTAAATTTAGTAAATATCGTAAAGGAAGATGTAGTAGGGGTCGCGAACCGGACGGTACACAACTTGGTTTTGGAAGATATGGCACTCAAAGTTGTAGAGCTGGTCGTCTTTCATATCGAGCCATTGAAGCAGCGCGTCGGGCTACAATCGGACAATTCCATCGTGCTACAAGCGGACAATTCCGAAGAAATGGTAAGATATGGGTAAGAGTTCTCGCAGATCTCCCTATTACCGGGAAACCTACAGAAGTGAGAATGGGAAGAGGAAAAGGAAATCCTACGGGTTGGATTGCTCGTGTGTCCACGGGACAAATCCCATTTGAAATGGATGGTGTGAGTTTGTCAAATGCTCGACAAGCCGCTACATTAGCGGCGCATAAACCATGTTCGTCAACCAAGTTTGTTCAGTGGTCGTAACGTAACGTAATTGGTTAGTGGGGGGGCTTCGTTGATTGCTCCGTACGAATTTACAATGGAAAAAGTCCTGCTCGTTGTAAGATCACTGAAGGAAAGGTTGGTCATAAATT